TTTTTCAGTCAACATAGTCACACAAATTTGGATTGAAAAAAATAAATAGGGGCTCGGGGTCAAATCAAATAAAAAAAAGTATTCTTCGCAACCTACACGCCAGTATACTAGTATATTATTAGCGATGGAATACAAGTAATTCCAAATAGCTTGAAGAAAAACAGTATAAACAAAACAAGCAAAAGGCCCTTCATTATTTATTATTATTTTTGACCATACAGAATTGCATCGATCAACAAGAACTTTAGTCTTTTTTTTTCAACTTAATGTTTCGAAATACATGGCTCTAAAAATTCATTTCGGACAATTGAACCTTCTCAAACTGTTTCTTTTTAAGAACCAAAAAGATTTGTGCCAGAATAACAGATGCCAAGAAGAAAAAAAGGCCTTGGACACGCGATGGATCTTGAAGTACTATTTCTGCATCTCCCTGACCAAATCCACCCACATTGGGATTACTCGTTAATGGTTGATCAAGCTTGATGGATTCACCCTCTGAAACAAGAAGTTCTGGTCCCGGAGGTATAATATCAACGACTGAGTGTCCATCCAATGCATCCGCTATGGTTATTTCATACCCCCCTTTTTCTTTACGTATTATTTTGCTTACTATACCCGATGCTGTAGCATTATAGACTGTATTGTTACTCTTGCTCCCATCGGGATAAATCTGACCCCTTCCCCTATTCCCGCCCACGTATATCGGATATTTTAAGAAGTAAACGTCTTTCTTAGTAATGGGGTCCGGAGATAAAATAGGAAAAGTGATTTCACTATATTTCTGACCAGGAACAGGACCTATCACAAGAATATTTTTTTTAGTAGGACGATAACTCTGAAAAGAAAGATTGCCCATCTTTTCTTTCATTTCCGGAGAAATACGATCGGGGGGGGCTAATTCGAATCCCTCAGGTAAAATAAGAACGGCCCCTACATTCAAAGACCCCTTTTTCCCATTAGAAAGAACTTGTTTCAGTTGAATATCATAAGGAATTCTAACAACTGCTTCAAATACAGTATCAGGAAGTACGGCTTGTGGAACCTCAATATCCACGGGCTTATTAGCTAAATGACAATTGGCGCATACAATACGCCCAGTCGCTTCTCGTGGATTTTCATAACTCTGTTGTGCAAAAATGGGATATGCATGTGAAATAGATGTCCAAGTTATTACATATATAAATATAATGATCGATACGGAAATGGGTCGAGTCATCTGTTCCTTTATCCAAGAAAAGATATTTCTATTTTGCATGGTCCAATCATTGATCCCGAAAATTTCTACAATAAATTGGGTAGGTTGCTAGTAGAGTTCCCTATCCACGATTCTGCTATTTTACTGGAATCCAGGAGGAATTTCCTAGATGGATAGAAACATAAAGAATGAGTAAGATTAAAAAGGTTTGTTTATGTACGAAGTAAAAAACATTATGATTAGATTCATATCAGTGGATCATTCTTTAGTCATTCATTGAATGATAAATCACTACAAGTGACGGAGATACACGATTTAAATAACGGAAGATCCAATATTTTAAAATTGTATCTAGAATGACTGGAAAGGTGGAAACAAGACCAGATATAATCTGATTATTATGAGAAAATCCAAAATCCTTGTATATAGAACTAATAATTAGTTCCCAACCGCGAGGCGAGTGGAATCCGATACAAAAATCAGTTAATAAAAGAATAGAAAAAGCTTTTATTGTGTCGCTTAAGTTATAGATAAATTCCCGAACCCAAGAATTAATAAGAACAAGTTCTTCATTACCTAGAATAGAATAACCACTTAGAATAGCGAAACTTATTAGATTTGTCGAAAAGTGTAAAATGGTATGGATATGACCCTCATTGTACATCTTGACCAATTGTATCGTTTCTTTGTGTATTCCTATACGAAACTTTTGTATATGTGTATCCGGGTACTCCTTTATCATTTCGTCCAAAAGGAAGAGTTCTTCTAATTCTATGAATTTTTCTAGAACGTTCTTTTCTTGAATCTCATTCAAAACAATTTCGGATTGCCTAGCATTCCACCAATTAGTAACCAAAGATTCCATACTTTTATTAAATGAGAGAGAAATCCACCAGGGCAAAAAGACTATAGATGTAAGATATAGAAGGGGGTTGAATGCTTTCTTTTTTGGCATTTTTAATCTTTGAATTGTTAATGAAACCACTTCATTCCTCGATTCTATCCAATCTGATATTTCCATGAAACATGAGTTCTATAACAAGGTATTGAATCCATAGACCTATTTCCCCCTTTTTAATTAATTGGTTAGTCCTTGGATCTGGAAACAATATTTTGTTTTATTATTTCTTCATTCGAAGCAATTGCACCCTTTCGATGAATGCCCGAACGAGCAAATGAATCTTTTTTGGATTTAGGGGCAAAAGAACCCCCTTAGATCTATTATTTCAAAAAAACTTCGCTGGCTAGCCGTAGCCGGGGAATAGTTGAGGGAAATTTCGGAAAATATTGTATTGATAAGATGAAATCAAAAACGAGTAGCAAAAAAAAGAGATAAATAGAATGATTGATTCTAGTTATAAACGATCCAATCTTTTGATCATCAAAAAGGAAAAGAAAGGATAAAAATAAACAAAACATCAATTGAAAAAAAATGAAATTACAAGATATGATCCATCTATATCTAACATATCAATTCAAAAATTATTGGACAAAAAAAAAAGATGAATTCTATAGTCTGAACTGTTCAGATAGATGAACCCATACTTAGTTAGTATACTTGTTACTAGTATGAAAAACCGGTTTTGGTGGACAAAAACCACTTTGTTTTCTGTTTTCTGGTTGTTCCATATGCGTCCGCTTTTGCTCGAACGAGCGCCCTGAAAAAACTTAAGTTGTTATATAACAACAAATATAATTCATGAGGTCCTTACTCAACGCTGCGAAAGCATTCATTCTTCAATTCATTTCAAAATACTTCAATTGGTACGCGCAAAAAATAGGCCAATTCCGCAGCCTTTTGTTCAATTTCTCGCGGAGTCAAATTCTCATCAGTACGAGTCAAGGGAACGGCACCCTGGCCTCTGATTTCCATATAAAGTACACGCCGAGGATAAATACCTTCCTTAACCTCTATTCTAATCGACTGGATATCTTTCATAAGGAATCGAAGGAATATGCGACGATTTCTTCCAGGGAATCCCCAACGAAAAATAGACACTATTCCTTTTTTTCTATCGAATCTATCATAACCACTACCTACATTCCACGAAATTGTGCACCACAAATAGGAGCTAATGAACAGACCCGCGATCCCGTAGAAAGACATCACGATCCCTTGTGGAAAAAAAAGTATTTGCTGAGAAGGAAATAAGGATATCAAATTCCTACCAAGGTAACTAGAAGTTCCAACCAATAAGAATCCTAGCGAACCTAAAAAAAGGAGACAAGCCCAACAGAAATTACTTGTTTTTCGAGACCCCGTTATAAGTTCTATCCATATACGTTCTGATCGCCAGTTCATACTAGATCCAGTTGTTTCATTTTATTGGAATTGAGAGAATAACCAAAATGAATTTGACTTTATTTTTTTGTTTTGTTCCCGAAGTAACTCTCATCAACTAGCACTATTATTATGATGTGAACCATTCGGAGTAATTCATCGAATCGGTTAGATATAAAAAAAAGATCCCTTTATAGGATCCCACTATGGATATCTACATACATATAGATATTTTTACTTTACATTTCATACATCTGCCGACCCATAAAAAAATAGATATAATGCAGTTATCCATATATCATGTTTCCAGGTGCATAACAGCTCTTTCATTTGTGTTCGGAAGAATACCCATACATACCCTATTCCACTAAATAAATAGATATCTGTATTATGATCCAAATCCGAGTCTTGAAAAAAAAATGGATGAGATTGGGTCCCATCAAATCTAGACAATCTTGTTTTTTTGAACATAAAAAGATAGAGAAGCCATTGCAATTGCCGGAAATAATAGACCCACTAAAGGCACAAAAAAAGAGGGTAAGTTGAAAGTTGTCATAGAATGGATACCTCGATTTAATATTTGTACCTGTTATAAAGATATCTTATGATAAGTATATCTATTATCAGTATATAATAATAGGTATAGGTACAAGAAATGAAGAACTAAATAAGTGTACCTATTCACCTTTATATTATCTATTTTTTTTTGATTACTTATTACTATAAATAGAAACTAAATACTTGTTTTGTTCACCTCAAAGAAAAAAAGAACTGAATTAAACGATCTACTTGATTGAATTTTGATTCAAGGGAAAGAAACCGTGAAGCTGAAATAACTCACTCAGAATACCTTTTAAAGGATTACGTGGTACGATTGGGTCGAATAAGCCCTTATGGAATAAATACTCAGCTTCTTGTGAACCATCGGGTACTGTCTTATTCAATGTTTGTTCAATTACTCTTTTACCCGCAAATGCAATGTAGGCGTTAGGTTCGGCAATAATGATATCTCCTAACATACCAAAACTGGCAGTCACTCCACCGGTTGTAGGAGATGTAAGGATTGATACGTAGAATAACTTTTTATTTGATTGATAATTATATGAAGCTGAAGATATTTTAGCCATTTGCATCAAGCTCAAACTTCCTTCTTGCATGCGCGCTCCTCCGGAAGCACACACTATAATAAGAGGTAAAGATCTATTAGTAGCATATTCAATCAAACGGGTGATTTTCTCGCCTACTACGGATCCCATACTGCCCCCCATAAACTGAAAATCCATAATCCCAATTGCTATGGGAATACCCTTTAGTTGACCTATGCCTGTTTGAACCGCCTCGGTTAACCCTGTCTTTTTTTGATAAGAATCAATACGATCTTTATAAGGTTCCTCCTCCGAATGAAATTCAATCGGGTCCACGGAAACCATGTCCTCATCCATAGCATCCCAAGTGTCTGGATCAATCAAAAGTTCGATTCTTTCTGAACTACTCATTTTCAAATGATATCCACATTGTTCACAA